ATATATGTAGAATAGTATATAGAATAATGTATAGATTTATACATTATACTTAGAATTATAAAAAATTGGATTATCAAAATAAATTTTCTAAGTAATTAGAAATTCGAAAGAAATATCAAATTCCTAAATGAATGTCGAATTCTAAATTAATAAATAAATGGATTTTTGATTTTTGTTTTGTTATTATAGGGTCGGGGTCTGTCCGCCCTAAGGAAAAAAAGAAAAAAAAAGAATCGAACGTTCGAGTATTCCAAATTATATCAAAAAATGATAGAAGAGGGGGCATATAAAATAGATATATATGTAGTATATATCTGTGTATATTGAATTGCGAATACAGAGATAATAGAATCATTTCTGATTCGACCAAATCTGGGTATCTGATATAGATGAAAGAAAATCAATCAAACAAATAGAAGGAAACTTTTTTCAATATGGGAATAGGTATCTAATAAATTCAACAGTTCTGGCATAATATAAATGAAAAAAAAAATATACTAATGAGATCCCAATCTCAAAGAAAAAGGGGGGATATGGCGAAATTGGTAGACGCTACGGACTTAATTGGATTGAGCCTTGGTATGGAAACTTACCAAGTGAAAACTTTCAAATTCAGAGAAACCCAGGAATTCATAATGGGCAATCCTGAGCCAAATCCTGCTTTCCGAAAACAAAGAAAAGTTCAGAAAGCGAGAATAAAAAAAGGATAGGTGCAGAGACTCAATGGAAGATGTTCTAACAAATGGAGTTGACGACATTTCCTTTCACAGTAAGAAAGGAATCCGTCTATCAAAATTCCGGAAAGGATCAAGGAATTTCACTGGATTGATTAATGAAGACTCCAAACTTCTATTTGTAAATTTTCTATCATAAATCAGAAATGAAAGATGTGAATAAAATCAATTACAAGTTGAAGAAAAAATGGAATATTCATTGATCAAATCATTCACTCCATCATAGTCTGATGGATCTTTTGAAGAACTGATTAATCAGACGAGAATAAAGATAGAGTCCCATTCTACATGTCAATACCGACACCAATGAAATTTTTAGTAAGAGGAAAATCCGTCGACTTTAGAAATCGTGAGGGTTCAAGTCCCTCTATCCCCAAAAGCCCATTTAATTCTCTAATTATTTATCCGATATCCTCTTTTTAAAATTCGTTATGCGTCTTATTCAGTCTATTCTTTCCCAGAAGGATCTGAGTGGAATTTTTCTTTTTCTTATCATATTATCATAATCACAAGTCTGGTTGGATTTTGTAGTTGAATATATATGACACATGTAGAGTTTTGTTTATATATGATAAACGTACAAATGAACATCTTATCTTTGAGTAAAGGATCCTCATATGAAAAATTAACAATACATAATTATTACTACTACTGAAACCGACAAAGTTTTATTTTTTTCGTCTTTTTTTTTAGTTGACATAGACTCAAGTAATTTCATAAAATGAGGATGATGCGTCAAGAATGGTCGGGATAGCTCAGTTGGTAGAGCAGAGGACTGAAAATCCTCGTGTCACCAGTTCAAATCTGGTTCCCGGCACATGATTCATTTGTATAAGTATCTATTCCCATATTTTTTTTTATTTTAATGAATTTTGGGAATAGATACATATTTATTAGTGGTCTAGATCATCATACATATTTATCTGGGTGTCCGGAGCTCTTTCGAGATGAATAAAGAATAGATAGATATTCTATGTATATAAACTCTGTAAATGACTGATTAGATTTTGTTTCGCTTTTTTCTGCGCTCCAAAAAGTTCATATTTCAATAATATTCAAACAAATGGTTAAATTAGTTGGTTGAAAGACCAAAAAGTTTAATCTAGGGGAGTTCAGAGGTGGGAATAGTCAAAATTCATCTCAGATACATTACAAATAGAATCCGGCCCATTTCTTTGTATTTTCTTTGGTATTTCTATTTTCTTGATTTCTTTGATCGTACTTTTTTTTCGTAACCAGATAGAAAATTGATGTTGATGTGCATCTTACATAGTTAATGATGCAGAACTTTTTCATTTCATCCTATTGGCTTGACTCATCCGAAATAAGTATCGTTCAATTTTTAGAATCTCAATGAATCCTGTCTTATTTATGAATTTTGTTATATATCCTACCCATAATAAGAATAATTGAGGAATGAGACCTCAATTATTCTGTCTGGTTTAACTTCAATTACTTTGTCTAATCTATAAGAGAATGTACAAATATTCAAGGAATATCTGGGGTTGTAGAAGTGCGGATTACTTTTTTATTTTTATAATTTAGTGAGCATCTTGTATTTCATAAAAATTGGGGGCGATATAATCTTTACGCAAAGGCCATCCTATCCAACTTTCGGGCATTAAAATACGTTTAAGACGCGGATGATTATCATAAGAGATTCCTAACATATCATAAGATTCCCTTTCTTGAAAATCCGCACTTTTCCAAACCCAGAAAATAGAAGGAATTCTGGGATTTTTCCTTGGGGCAAAGACTTTTATGCA